TCATCATGCGAAATAGAGAAACCTTTTATTATCTTATATCATCAGGGTAATGATCCATCAACCTGCTGGTTCTTTTTCTGAAGTAGCAACGGGAGAATTCATCCTGGAAGTGGGAGAACTGCTGAAACTACGTGAAACCCTGACAAGGGTTTATGTACAAAGAACGGGTAAACCCCTATGGGTTATCTCCGAAGACATGGAAAGAGATATTTTTATGTCAGCAACAGAGGCCCAAGCTTATGGAATTGTTGATCTTGTAGCGGTTGAATGACAATAGCCTGGATTTCGCGTCAATTCGTGATTTGAAATTACCCCTGCTGAGTTTCATATTAATATTCTATGACTTTTATTTACTATTCTTTTGAATAAAAGGAATTCATAATCATGCGGTTAGGATCGATCTAAACCAGCCCATTATGTATATGATTCAACATGCCAACGATTAAACAACTTATTAGAAATACAAGACAGCCAATTAGAAATGTCACAAAATCCCCCGCGCTTCGGGGATGCCCTCAGCGTCGAGGAACATGTACTAGGGTGTATGTGCGACTCGTTCAGATCATGAACTAGAACAAAGGAAAGAGAACAATGTTCGAATATGAATGATCAAATAGGATAGAACGGAAAAACGAACTACATTTCCTATCTAAAAATAAGAAAATGGAGCATATCCCTTTTATTGTGTATGAAATTTATGGTTTCTATTGGTGTAAATCCACTCACCTCAATTCAAGATGAGAAGCAATTCTCCATTGGTAGCAAACGTTTATCCATTAAGCGGAGGAAATCTTAGTTAATATAGACCCCTCTTGCAAGAACGGACTAACAGGGTCAGCTACCCAGCCAACCTTCATAATTAAATACCGTTACTGTATAGGTAGAGCTCGTTGTGAAAGACCTATTACTGGATAATTCATGGGTAGAGCCGAAGAATGTGAACTATACAAGTTAGCAATAACATTGATTAAATGAAGTAAGGGCTCCGGTGTATAGAGAAGACCTCACCGTTTAAGAAGTAACCATAGAAACGATGGAATCCACTATTTCTTTATCATTGTGCTATTTTTTATTTTTAATACCTAGTATAGTGCAATTTCGTATTTCGAGGTGAAACGCCTATAAAAAATCGTGGTTGGGAAGGTTATAGTAGCCAAAGCCGTTGGAATTTTTAGTTTATACATTGGAAAAATCCGTTTTGTTATTAATATACTAGGAAAGGGGCAAAAGAATAACTGAAAGAAAGGAAATCTATTAGTTATTCGTGAAAGTTTCATTTATTCAATGACCAGAATTAGACGGGGATATATCGCTCGGAGACGTAGAACAAAAATTCGTTTATTTGCATCAAGCTTTCGGGGGGCTCATTCAAGACTTACTCGAACTATTACTCAACAAAAAATAAGAGCTTTGGTTTCGGCTCATCGGGATAGGGATAGGCAAAAAATCAATTTTCGTCGTTTGTGGATCACTCGAATAAATGCAGCAATTCGTGAAAGGGGGGTATGCTATAGTTATAGTAGATTAATAAACGGTCTGTACAAGAGACAGTTGCTTCTTAATCGTAAAATACTTGCACAAATAGCTATATCAAATAGGAATTGTCTTTATATGATTTCCAATGAGATCATAAAAGAAGTAGGTTGGAAGGAATCCACCGGTTAAACGGAGTTGCCCGGAGAATGAACTCCGGGAAGGTCGAATAAAAATGAATAGAAATATGATAAAATATGAGAAAGTAGTCAAAATAAATATGAATCAACACGTTCAATAAAAAAATTTCTTCTTCCCAGATTATTTTTTTCTTACGACACGAGAATTCAATCCGGATTCTTGGATTTTTCCAACAAAATAGAAATCCCCGTTTGAGTTCGGATAGGAATTCGAATTCAAGTGAAGAAAGAGTAAACCTATCTTTTTCTGGCTCTAAGACTAGGAGTTCTAGTGGTCGACTCGGTTCTTTCTAATTGTTTCTCATTATTAAGAAAAGGTAACAAAGATAAAATACGAGCTTGTTTTATAGCAATAGTAATTAATCGTTGTTGTTTCAAGGTCAATCTATTCACTCGTCTAGATAATATTTTTCCCTGTTCACTAATAAATCGACTAATTAAACTCATGTTTTTATAATCAATTCGATCCCCCGATTGGATCGGGGGCAAACGCCTACGAAAAGATCGCTTGGATTTAAGAAAAGTTCGCTTGGATTTATCCATGGTTTGGTTAGTTTATTTCTTATCCCTAAAATCCTATTTCAGCCGTATCTCTAATTAGAATAAAAAAATAGGATTTGGTTTGTTTATAATTATCTTTAACTATGTTAAATATGTTATATATATATATATAATGTCATTTTTTCCGTTTCCTTGTAAGATAAGGGCGCAGGTGCTCGGTTCGATCTATTTCTTTACCTCCCCGTGAATCGTATGTTTGTAACAATATGGACAGAATTTTCGCAACTCCAATCGATTAGGCGTATTGTGCCGGTTCTTTTGAGTAATATATCTGGAAATGCCCGTTGATGCCTTATTAACATTAACGCCGTTTCGAACACAAGCGGTACATTCCAAAAGAACCGGTATTCGCACATCTTTACCCTTGGCCATGAACCTCCTTTGAATTTTTCATTTACTCAACTCTTCCTCTTTCAATCCCAAACGAAAAAGAAGAAAGGAAAAAAAATAGAATTTGTAACTTGCTATCCTCTTATGCAAGATTTCACTACAATCAATATAGCAAATAAGATAGAAAGATTTCTAAACTAGATTTCAAATCACAGTACAGTATTTCATATAAGTATCTTGTATAATACTCTTTCCCTAGAACCACAGTTTGTATTCTACTTCCATAGAAATTGAATAATATTAATTTAATTCCAACCTGAACCCGAGTCTCGCAGCTGTTGAATGCACTTTTATTCTTTCTCTTTCCTCCCTTATTTTAAAAAAGGGAAAAAAGAGAAAAGAGGGGGGGCTGGTATTTAATTGTATCTCTAATCTTCTTTATTCCTTCCCACGTCAATAACTAGAATGAAAAAAAGGGGAACGTCAACGCATCCGGGAAAAAACGATTTATCTCTATCAATAAACCTGCCAAAGAACCGAACCATAAAGTACTTAGTACCGGTGCTACGGAAAGATATGTTTTTAGATCTCGCATTGAAAAACCTCCTTCATTTTATTGTAATACAGAAACATATTGAAATGTACAATCATCCAGTAACTAAGATTTACTTTTTGTTAAATACAGAAAAAATGTCCTTTCTTCCCCAATATTGCCCCAAAAGACTCATTTATTTTTCCTGGGGGTTCCATTCCATTTTTCATATAGATAGAAGTATTTTACTATTATTATATGTTAAATGAGACCAAAAAGACGAAATGGACATAAAAATTCTAGATTTTAATAGAGGAGATAACGATGTGGAAAACAAGACAAGAATTCTCTACAATGACACTGTAGACCGATGGAAGGGATGTAGCGCAGCTTGGTAGCGCGTTTGTTTTGGGTACAAAATGTCACGGGTTCAAATCCTGTCATCCCTACCTATTACTGCTCCTTTGAGCAGTAACGAGGGATTTTTTGAGATCAATTCACATTGGACATATCATATAGAATCTTTCATTGTTATGATACTATATAGTGTATGCATACAAGATGTATTGGGGCCAATCCTTTTCTTTACAGTCTTATCTTTTATGATAAGAAAGCGCTCTTAGTTCAGTTCGGTAGAACGTGGGTCTCCAAAACCCGATGTCGTAGGTTCAAATCCTACAGAGCGTGATTCGGATCTTCTTCGATCGAATTCGGCTGAAGCACTAACTGGAATGGCAATCTTAATTTGACCTCCTGAATATTAAAGAAAGGAGGAGGTCAATCAAAAAAAGAGATGTTAATTAATCAAAGGTCCAACTGATCGCCACGCCTGTATTGTAAATATGCAGTTACAAATAATCCAGCCAAAGTAATAGGAATTAGACCTAACACGATTCCAAATAGAAAAACTTCAATCATTTCAATTTGTTTGAAAGGAGAAAAAAAGAGGTAATATCTATACCTAAATATTAATCCGAATTACCATGAATCTCAATGACCAAGAATTGGCAATTGACACGGTAAGTCACTATAAATACACAGAAATTCGCGGAAAGATTTCCTTTTATGAATTGTGCAATGAATTTCAAATCAGTCTTATCTTGCTCAGACCAATAAATAGAGCTGAGGTTATAGTTAAAGCCGTCAGTAGAAAACCGAAATAACTAGTTATGGTAGGCATGAAGGAGCTAAATGAAATATGTTCTTTTTATACATATGTTTATAAAAAAGCACTTACCTGAGTTTCCTTTTTTGCAAAATAGGAGATAAAAAAAATACCAATTGAAAGAATAAGTCCAATTGAAAGGTTTTGATTGATCTATCATTATAGACAGCACTAACAAGGATAAAGTCACAACTGTATAAAAAGAAATGGATTCATCATCTGTAACATCTACCCATACCGCTAATCGGCGAATTCATTCTTGGATAATTTTTCAACTCAACTTAGAAACGAATAATAAGAACTGGGTCATTTAATTTCGTTTTAAAACGAAACTCTTTTCGAATCATTATGGAATGAAATTATCAAATTATTCCTCTTTTTATCATTTCTTTTTTTTTTATTGTATCGAATCAATTTTATATTTTAGAGCGAACAGTAATCTTAGAAAACTTTTACTTTGATTTTAACTAATTAGATTCCGTAATAGGTTCACTGATATAATATCTTGAATGAATGAGAACAAAAAGTTATCACATGATCACTCGAAAAAAAAATGATTCCAACAAAAACCGCTTCTACAACTATGAATAACAAAGATTTATAGATCTCACATCTACTTACAATTGTGGGAATATTCTAATCAATTTCATGAATTATTAGAAACTACCCTATCAGATTCATATTTTACCTGATCCTTAGTTTGTAGCCCTAAACTCATAATGGCGAGAAATAGATTATT